CTGTATTTCCGGGATTGGATTTCATATTCGAATGAACCTCGTAATCGTAAGAAAGTAGGTTTTTTTACTACGGGCCTAGCAAAAGAAAAATCGAGATAGGTTCCCATCGAATGGGATTCCCCCCTAAAAAATCGGACGTGAAGGTTTCCTCTCATCCGGCTAAAGTAGTTATACCAAATAAAGAAAGGGGTTCTTATTTTTAAACTTTGTTCAAAAAAACCCTACAAAAAGCTACTCCTTACTCAAGTTCCCAGTAAGGACCAATCTTTCATTGATTCATTCTTTTTTGACTTTAACAACTTTCTGAATTACTTTCAAATGGAAATGTGAAATTATTGAGTAGTCTACTTCCCCTCAAATAATGAATCCTCTTAAAGGAATATTTTGGGATTCATAAGGGATTTACTTGTCTATATATCGTTCCATTCGATCTTTTAGGCCCCCACTCACCTCGATGGTTATGCCGTAATGCCCCTTGAAGCATATATGCGATAGATAGACTCCTGTCACCATGCCATATTTGTTTGCTTGAACAGAACTTCTCTCTAAAAGAAACGGAATAGCCAATTCGTAGAATTGGTCTTTTTTTTTCACGAGGTATAACGAGCAATTCCTATTTATCTCTTATGGAATCGGCCATGGATCAATACCCCTTCCATTTGGAAGTATTGAATACGCCCATAATTCTGAGCTTCATGTTACTCCTCCAAAGACACATGTCAGAATCGGGGGCATCCCAATCAGATTGAATGGGATGACAGTTTCTTATTATGAATCTGTAAAATGAAAATTTCGATCAAATCACACATCGCAGTATACTAGGCCTTCTAATTCCTTAAGAGGTTTATCTAAAAGATTCGCAATATAACTAGGAAGACGTTTCAAATACCACACATGAGTCACTGGACATGCGAGTTTGATGTATCCCATTTGATATCTTCGTATCCGAGAATCCACAAATTCCACCCCACATTGTTCACAAAATTTCGGGTCTTCTTTTTCAGCCCTGATTACTCTATAATTTCCACAAGCACAAATTCCACTTTTTATAGGTCCAGAGATTCTTTCACAAAACAATCCATCTCTTTCCGGTTTATTGGTTTTGTAATGAAAAGTATAGGGTTTTGTCACCTCTCCAACTATCTCTCCATTAGGTAGGATTTTGTTGGCCCAAGCCTTTATTTGTTGAGGAGAAACTGGTCCAATTCGAAGTTGTTGATGTTTATACCGATCGATCATAGAATAGAAATTCTGATTCATTCAGATCAAGCTTCCTTCCTATTGATCTGGAAATTCTTCTCAGATACAAGGAAATGATTCAGTTCCAGAGCCAAAGACCGTAGTTCTCGAACGAGCAATCGAAAAGATTCTGGAGCATCCTCTGGGTTAGGTAGTGTTCCTCCAATGATCGTAGCACCAAGTACTTCTTGACGAGTTCTAATATGATCAGATTTATAAGTAAGCATCTCTTGTAAAATATGAGCAACACCAAATCCCTCTAGAGCCCAAACTTCCATTTCTCCTACTCGTTGTCCCCCTTGCTTGGCCCTTCCTCTAAGGGGTTGTTGTGTAACAAGTGTGTAATGTCCACTGGAACGCCCATGGATTTTATCATCAACTTGATGAATTAATTTCAGGATATAGGACTTTCCTATTAGAACAGGCTGTTCAAAAGGATCTCCTGTTCTTCCATCAAATATTCTGCTTTTTCCCGGATACTCGGGTTCAAATACCCATGGATTTTTTGTTTGTTTACTGGCTTCATATAATTCAGGAAACACTAGTTTTCTCGACGAATCTTGCTCATATCTCTCATCAAAAGGTGCTATTCTATAATGTCTCTTTAGAAGATCCCCAGCTAACCCGAGTGAGCATTCAAATATCTGTCCCACATTCATTCGTGAGGGTACTCCTAATGGGTTGAAGACCATATCAACAGTTGTTCCATCTTGCAAATAGGGCATATCTTGTCTAGGCAAAATTTTAGAAATGATACCTTTATTCCCATGTCTTCCAGCGACTTTATCACCTACTTTGATTTCACGTTTCTGTGAAATATATACACGAATTATTTCTGAATTATAACTAGAATCCCCTTTTTGCTTTTTCTGGATCCATCTCACATCAATAACGCGACCCCTTCCACCTACACTTATAGGTAGTTTTAAAGAAGTTTCTTTTGCCGTGGATACCTGAATGCCAAGTATGGCTCGTAATAATCTATCCTCGGGGGCATACGAGGATTCGTTCGCTGTTTGAGGCGTTAATTTACCTACTAAAATATCACCTGCTTCTATCCAAGATCCCAGCATCACAATTCCATTTCTGTCTAAATTGCGGAGTAAATGAGCCTCTAAATGCGGTATTTCTTTAGTGATTCTTTCAGGACCTTGGTTTGTCACATGAGTCTTAATTTCATATTTTCGGATGTGAAAAGAAGTATAAATATCTTCATATACCAGACGTTCGCTAATTAGTACTGCGTCTTCAGAATTGTAACCTTCCCATGGCATATGAGCTACTAATACGTTTTTTCCTAAGGCGAGTTCCCCGCTAACCGTAGCCGCACCGTCCGCTAAAATTTGTCCCTTTTTAATGTATTTACCTCGTTGAACCTTAGGTTTTTGATGCATACAAGTGTTTTTGTTAGAACATTGATACATAACTAATGGAATGTTTATAGTGTCACCATTACTTGAGAAAACAATCTTGTGAGTATCCGTATAAATGATCTTTCCCTCGTGTTCGGCTATAACTGAAAGCCCTGAATCTAGAGCCGTTTGGCGTTCCAGCCCAGTCCCAACAATGCACTTCTCGGACCGAGAAAGCGGAACTGCTTGGCGCTGCATATTAGAACTCATTAAAGCCCGATTTGCATCATTATGCTCGATAAAAGGAATAAGGGAAGCTCCAATAGAAAAATATTGGAAGGGAAAAATGCTTCTAAGATGAATCTGTTCCCATGCAATACTTAGGAATTCTTGACGATATCGAGCTGGAACAACCTGTTCTTCCTGAATACCCCGATTCAAGGCCAAAGAATTTCCTGCTGCTATCATATAATATTCATCTCTACTTGGTGATAAATAAATCATCTGCGTCTCTTTTGATTTATCAGATATTTCATAAAACAGACTATCTATAGATCCCCAATGACCAATTCTCACATGAATTGCTAAGGATCCAATAAGACCAACATTGATTCCTTCGGACGTGTCAATTGGGCAAATACGCCCATAGTGGCTCGGATGTATATCTCGTATCCGAAAACTAGCAGTTCGTCCTGTCAATCCTCCAGGACCCAAATAACTCAACTTTCGCCCATGAACGGTTTGTGTCAATGGATTAGTTCGATCAAAAACTTGAGATAAGGGGTGTAGGCCAAAAAACGATTCAAAAGTGGTTGTTAATGAGGTTGAAGTTACCAAATTTTCAGGAGTCGGTATCAATTTATGTCTGATTGCTCCACATATAGTTCTTTGAACCGCATTTTCTAAACGAACAAGAGCCAATCCGAATTGATCCTGTAACAGATCTGCTACAGAACGAATACGTTTATTTTTTAAGTGATTCATATCGTCAAGTGTGCCCATTCCAAATTTCATTCCGATCAAATGATCCGTAGCAGCCAATACATCTCGCGGTAACAAAAATGTATTGTTCTGAGGTATATCAAGATTTAGTCTCCGATTCATATTTCGTCGACCAATCTTTCCTAATTCACACCTTTGTTGAAAAAATTTATTTTGTAATTCCTTACATAAGGACTCAGAAAATACTGGATCCCCATCTACACAAGCAAATTGTTGATAAAACTCCAAAATAGCATTTTCTTTTGAACCAATCGTGTTTTTCTCGTTATCATTCGGGAAAGACAAGAAAACCTCAGGGTAACAAACATTATCTAGAATTTCTCTTAGATTCGAACCCATAGCTGATGATAGAACTAGAATAGATATTTTTTGTTTCCTACTCACACGGGCCCATATCCTTTCTTTTCCATCAATTTCTAATTCTAATCTTCCTCCCCAATCTGATATTATAGTACTGGTATAGACAGAAATTTCTTTATGGTCCAATTCTGAACGGTAGTAAATACCGGGGCTTTGCAATATTTGATTGATTACAATTCTGTATATTCCATTTACTATAAAAGTTCCCAGGGAATTCATTAGAGGAATGTTTCCAATAAAAACGGTTTGTTCTTGCATATCTCTACCGCTTTTCCAAATTAATCCCGCGGGGACATATAATTCAGAAGAATATGTGAGTGATTCAGACACAGCATCTCTTTCTTTTATCAAGGGTTCTACCAATTGATATCGTTCCACAAATAATTTAAATTCAATTTCTTGATCTGTATCTTCAATTTTTGGAAACTTATCCAATTCTTCCGTCAAGCCTTGATTAATGAACCTACAAAATCCCTCAAATTGGATCTGACTAAATCCAGGTATTGTGGACATTCCCTCATTTCTATTACGGAGCATCTTAATCTTAAGTTTCCTCTTTATAGAATAAATCCCATTATTGTAGTATTGGCTCACTCTTCATCGAACTAACCATCCGGATCGATCTAGCAATGATGGAATGTATATTATGTTTACTGAATCACATGAAATTTGAGCCAACTCCATATCTATATTTTATATGTATGAACGGAGACAAGATGGAGGAATGAAGATAATTTTCGGCACAAGTTAGAATTTGCGACAGGTACAAATAGAAATGAATTGATAAAACACCCCCCCCCAAAAAAAAAATCTGCCACTCACATTACACTTATAGAGTCTTATATAGAATATCAAAATTGATCCAATTTCTGCCTATTATTATGATATTACGATCAGATTGGGTACCAAAAAAATAAATGGATTCACGATTTCATCCGCTTTTCTATTCATTAGAGAAGATATTCAATGACAAATTGAAGCACGATAATTCTCTACAGGTATATGTGCATAAGAGAGACTCAACTCGGTATCTATCTGTGTTCTGTGTAACAATTTTTGTTCTGGGGTTTACATATACACATATATGTTGTTATAATTGAGATTGAAAAGGATTTCAATTCTTTTTTAAAAAGAATTGATTAGTCGTAAATCAATTTTCTTTATGCCATTAAGGAAATACGATTTGAGATACAAATTTAAGAATCGTTCACTAATTCAAAGAAAATGGGTAATGGTTCCTGCCCTGAATTTTTCAGTCGGAAATCTATTTTTGATTTTCTTTGAATAAAAAAAAAAAAATGACTAATTATTAATTATTATAGTAATTAGTATAGTAATAGTATTAGTAATAGAATATATATAATAGAATATAGATAAAATTTTTATCCATTTTTGATCGAATTTGGCGGCATGGCCAAGTGGTAAGGCGGGGGACTGCAAATCCTTTATCCCCAGTTCAAATCCGGGTGTCGCCTGATGAACAAATTGGGATTTATTATCCTGCTGATTTAATCGACGAATTCTTGTTCCGCAATCTGAGGGTTTCTAAAGGACACTCCTTTTTTGTTCCTAGGATTGAAGAGGAGATTATACGAAAGACGATGAAGACTTCCTAATTATCTTACACTACCTATACTAAGGTAGTGTCTACTAACTCTGTCTGGAATTAGATTGGATAGGACGATAGGAAATCCATTTATAGGAAGTTTTGAAAGGACTGAACTGAAGATATCCAGACTCACGAGAGGCTCTGAGTGCTCAGACATTCAATGTGAATGGTTGGTCGGCTCTTATTCTTATAGAGTAAAACTAAAACGTTGAAAAACCAAAAATTGTATTTGCCGGGGGATTACAAAAAAAAAAGAATGTATGTAATAGCGGTAGTGGCGTTTCCTGATTCTTTCACAGAAAGACAATAAGACTTATAAAAAATCGGAAATAAAATATAGGTATCTGAGAAAATAGATAGTTATCTATCTTGATGGTATATTTGTATGCCTTTTCTTTTGTTTATGAAAGAAAGGTAACAAAACAATAGGTCTTACTATTCCTACATCTTACATTAGAGGCATTCCTTTGATATTTCCTAAGAAAGGGTGTGTGTATCGTATTTGTGCTTAATGCTTCCCGATTCTACCAGAAATCCAATAAGATAGGATTTGTTATGATTGGGTTCATTGGATTGGTTCATCAATCGCCTTAAGTCAGAATTCTATTTTGACTCTGCGCCATTGATTCCACTATGATTATTGATCAATAATGGAATAATTCCTTGATAGAGATAGGGGACATAATTTACATGGATATAGTAAGTCTCGCTTGGGCTGCTTTAATGGTAGTCTTTACATTTTCCCTTTCACTCGTAGTATGGGGGAGGAGTGGACTCTAGGGGTACTACTAATTGAGTAATCGAATTGTATCAATTGTTTAATTAATCGTTTTGCGAAGACTTCCAAAAATGTCTCTGTTTCAAAATTATACTGGAATGAATACAGTCATGAATAATAACCATTCTATCAAACAATGAATGATTACCATAGTTATATTTATATTTAGAAAATAAAATCTACGCATGATAGGAAATTTCTTCCACTTCCAACCAAATTATTCCTAAATATTCTATTTTGATGAACCGGCTTTTACCAGAATTATGGATATTACAATGAGAAAACCAATCCCTGTGTGTTTTTTTTTCTTTACTTTTACTGTTCTAAGTCTAAGAGAAAGTAATTCTCTTATTATGGCGATACATACTTTCTACCGGAAGCAACTAGTAGTTGTCCGCGGAAGTCGAGGTCCTACACATAATCAAATTAGATCTTTCTTTCATTAAGCGATCCACATATCAAGTCAAGCATTTCACCTTTCTTTTACTATGTAATATATATATTAATATAAAGAAATAGTATACTAGATAGTGTGTAGAAAGAACTATATATAGTTCTTTCTACACACTATCTCAGACACTTCTGATTCCAGCCCGATCATTTCACTTAATTTCAGACTTGGAGTTTGAATCCCTTTCTTTCATTTCTTCAATCATTGATAAGAACTAAACTAATAATTCAAATTTCATTCAAATTAATTATTTTGACTGACTGTTTTTACGTAGATGATAAGTAAAAAAGCAGTAGGAACTAGAATGAACAGTGCAGTAGCAATAAATGCGAGAATATTGACTTCCATAATCTCATTGTGTTTTTTTTTTGCTTCGCAATAACTCGGGATCTAATCCCATAGAGATGATAAATTTGACTCCTGTAAATTCAATAGTATAAATTCTATAATGATGATACTGAATAGTATCAATATTATGAATAACAATATAGCTGATCTATCAAATCGATTAATCGTCGAGAATTGAATAGTATAACATAGGAAGATCCTTTATACATACTAAATAAAAAAGGGGATTCCTGATCCCTGATCCAATAAAGAATCCTATTTAATTTTGCATCCTTTTAGACACTTTCTTTTCTATAATCTACCTTCTTTCTTATACAATTATCCTTCCTTATACTTATACATTACATACAATTATCTGATG